TCCCCGCTGCTACCATAGTAGCAGCGTGTATAAGAGCCGAAATAGGAGTGGGTCCCTCCATAGCATCAGGTAACCACACATGAAGAGGAAATTGTGCAGACTTAGCAACCGCACCGGCAAATAATAAAGCAGCACACAAAGTAACAAAGGAAAAATTAACTTCATTATTATAAATCAAGTTATTGAGTATTTCGAATAAATCCCGAAATTCAAAACTACCTGTTATCCAATAAAAACCTAAAATTCCTAATAATAAACCAAAATCCCCTACACGGTTAGTTACAAATGCTTTTTGACAAGCATTTGCCGCAGGAGGTCGCGTAAACCAAAACCCTATTAATAGATAGGAACACATTCCAACCAATTCCCAAAAAAAATAAATCTGTATCAAATTGGAACTAGTAACTAATCCCAACATGGAAGTACTGAAAAAACTCATATACGCAAAAAATCGCAAGTATCCTTGATCGTGAGCCATATAATTATCACTATAAATAAGAACCATGATTCCAACAGTAGTGATTAACATTGACATAATAGAAGTAAGTGGATCGATCAACCAGCCGAATTCGAAAGAAAAATCATTATCGAGTGTCCAAGACCATACATATTGGTGGATAGAACTGCTATTTATTTGCTGAATAGACAGATTAGTTGAAAAAATCATGACTATACTTAACAATAAAATACTTGGAAAAGCCCACATACGACGAAGATTTTTTGTTGCTGTCGGAAAAAGAAGAAGTCCCACTCCTATTAACATAGGAACTGGAAGTGGAACGAAAGGTAAAATCCACCCATATTGATATGTTTGTTGCATAAAAAAATTTAAATTCGTAATTAATTCTTTCCGATTTTTCGGATTTTACTTCTTTTGAAAGGAGTCAATAAAAAAATGAAAAATCTGCACTAACTTAAATATAAAAATATAGAATTTTTTAATTTTTATTTCTTTTTACTTATTCTTTCTGAATTTCTTCTAAATATTTCAAATATTCAAATCAAGAAGTTCCAATTGGTCAAATCATATGAAAGACAAAGATAAATTATGAGTCTCCTTCGAATTTGAAAATTCAAGTCAAATTTTCACAAGTTACTAAAAATATTCTTCTTTTTTTTTAGAAAAATTTTATGCGATTTTACCATATCGTTCATAGTCCATTCTTTTCGAATTTTAGAAGAAAATTCTCTAGAAAAGTGCAGATTTTTTTTGAACAATAGATGTCTTTCACATCCAGCTATACTAATGAGTAATCTCTTAATTTTTATTTAAATGGCAGTTCCAAAAAAACGTACTTCTGCATCAAAAAAGCGTATTCGTAAAAATTTTTGGAAAAGGAAAGGCTATTGGGCGGCGTTAAAAGCATTTTCTTTAGGGAAATCTCTTTCTACCGGGACTTCCAAAAGTTTTTTTGTGCGACAAACAAATAAAATCAAAAAATAAGTTCTTAAGAAATAAAGGGGAAAACCTTAGAACAATATAAATCGACCTGACTCAAAAATTGAACCCTTCCGTTTCAAAAAAAAATTCCCCAATTCCATTTCCTGGTGAATTAATCCATAGGAAATGGAATTCTTCTGTTTACTTTGACCGAATTCAAACAAAGTTTTTTTAACAAAAAAACACAAGATACTCGATTTTCATTTTAGTATATTTTCTTTCCAGGATGGGAGTCTTATTTTTCCCATCAACCTATTTGTACTATAAGATTTTCTTTTTTGTACAACTTTCTTACTTTTGGATTTTCTATAAATTCTTATATAGAGCCCATATATCTCTGGCCATGAATTCACGCAAAAACACTTAATGAAAATATTCTGGATAAATATGTGTGAATTTTGAATAATCTAAAATATTTTTTTGTTCATTGATAAAACTTATTTTTGGGTTGTACTTTTTAAAATTAAAATAAATCAAAAACGGTCAATTCAAAAAATGTTTTTTTTTTTGGGGGGGGGCTTAATTCATAGTAAGACTTGCTGGTTTTACAAGAGTTCCAGTCGAGAAGAGTCTAAAATCTACAATAAAAATAAAACCCTAAACTAAATTAATGAACCTTCAAGTATATATTTGAACAAGTTTTTATTTATCGATTTGAATCTTTCCTATAAAATATTGCACTCAATTGAATTCTTAAATCTAGACGATTTCTTATTCATAGGCTATTATGGGGTCAAGACAAGCCGCTATGGTGAAATTGGTAGACACGCTGCTCTTAGGAAGCAGTGCTAGAGCATCTCGGTTCGAGTCCGAGTGGCGGCATGGCATGTCATCTCCTAAAAAAAGAAAATAGATCCTATAATGAATAATAATGAATTCAATTTCCGATTTCGATTTTATAATTAAGGAACTTTTTTTATGATATTTTCAACTTTAGAGCATATATTAACTCATATTTCTTTTTCGACTGTTTCAATTCTAATTACAATTCATTTGATAACCTTTTTTGTGGATGAAATCGTAAAACTATACGATTCATCCGAAAAGGGCATGATAATGATCTTTTTGTGTATAACAGGATTATTAATTTCTCGTTGGATTTATTCAAAACATTTTCCACTAAGTGATTTATATGAATCGTTAATCTTCCTTTCATGGAGTTTTTCCTTTATTTATATCGTTCCATATTTCAAAAAAGATAAAAATCTTCTAAACACAATAATTAGTCCAAGTGCTTTTTTTTCCCAGGGCTTTGCTACCTCAGGTCTTTTAACTGAAATACACGAATCCACAATATTAGTACCCGCTCTTCAGTCCGAGTGGTTAATAATGCACGTAAGTATGATGATATTAGGATATGTGGCCCTTTTATGTGGATCATTATTATCAGTATCACTTCTAGTCATTACAGTTAGAAAAAATAGAAGATTTATTTCTACGAATAATCGTTTATTAAATTTAAACGAGTCATTTTTACTTGGTAAAGTCGAATACATGAATGAAGGAAAAGGAAAAAATCTTTTACAAAAAACTTCTTTTTTTTATCCAATAAATTATTATAAGTCGCAATTGATTCAACAATTGGATTATTGGAGTTATCGGGTTATTAGTCTAGGATTTCTCTTTTTAACGATAGGAATTCTTTCTGGAGCAGTATGGGCTAACGAAGCATGGGGATCCTATTGGAGTTGGGACCCAAAAGAAACTTGGGCCTTTATTACTTGGATCATATTTGCAATTTATTTACATACTCAAACAAATATAAAATGGAAGGGTACAAATTCAGCAATTGTAGCGTTTATTGGATTTCTTATAATTTGGATATGCTATTTTGGAGTCAATCTATTAGGAATAGGATTACATAGTTATGGTTCATTTACATTAACATCTAATTAAAAAAAAAGGGTTCTTACCACTTACGAATAGGAACCAATAGGAATAGAAAAGCATACAACGCATATCACTTTGTGTGAACTAGCGAGAGTCCCCCGAATCAAAGTCATGGGGCTCTCGCTAGTTCTAGTTCAAATTCATTTTTTTGTACTTAACACAAGAGAAGAAAAAGCCTTCTTTTTTTCATTGTACAACGAACCTTTTTGTAAACGATCTTATCGTTTTTTCATTTTTTTATCAATAAAAAAACGATCTATAAAAAGAATTAGATAGGATAACTTCAACCTTTTCAACTGATAGTGAAAGAACGAAATCCGGGTATATACCAATACCGAGTACGGGTAACAAAATAGAGATTGAAAGAAATAACTCTCGCGGCCCAGAATCAAAAAAATAAGAGTTTGGGCCGTTAAATATCTTGTATCCATAGAACATCTGACGTAACATAGATAATAAATAAATAGGGGTTAATATCATTCCAATTGCCATTACAAAAGTAATTAGGATTTTGGTCATTAAAATAAATTTTGGACTAGTAACTAATCCAAAAAATACTATTAATTCGGCAACAAAACCACTCATACCTGGTAATGCGAGGGAGGCCATCGAAAAACTACTGAACATCGTGAACATTTTTGGCATTGGGATAGCTATTCCACCCATTTCATCAAGATAAAGAAGACGTATTCTATCATAAGTTGTTCCGGCCAAGAAAAAAAGTGCAGCACCAATAAATCCATGAGAGATTATTTGTAAAAGGGCTCCGTTGAGCCCCATATCCGTGATAGAACCAATTCCTATAATTATAAAACCCATATGAGATACAGAGGAATAGGCTATTCTTTTTTTTAAATTACGTTGACCCAGAGATGTTGAAGCTGCATAGATTATTTGTATTGCGCCCACTATTATCAACCAAGGAGAAAATAGAGAATGAGCATGAGGAAATAATTCCATATTGATCCGAACTAATCCATACGCTCCCATTTTTAATAAGATTCCGGCTAGAAGCATACAAGTACTATAATGCGCTTCTCCGTGGGTATCTGGTAACCATGTATGTAGGGGTATAATTGGTAATTTGACAGCAAAAGCAAGAAAAAATCCAATATAAAATAATATTTCCAAGGCCACAGGATAGGACTGATTAGCCAATATTTCAAAATTTAATGTTGGTTCAGTAGAACTATATAAACCGACGCCCAGAACTCCCATTAAAAGAAAAATAGAACCCCCTGCCGTGTACAAAATAAATTTTGTAGCCGAATACAGACGTTTTTTTCCTCCCCACATGGATACAAGTAGATAAACGGGAATTAATTCTAACTCCCACATGAGAAAAAAAAGTAAAAGATCTCGAGAAGAAAATAATCCTATTTGTCCACTGTACATTGCTAACATCAGGAAATGAAATAATCGAGAATCTCGAGTAACTGGCCAAGCCGCTAAAGTAGCTAAAGTAGTGATGAATCCCGTTAGTAAAATGGGTCCTATAGAGAGTCCATCTATTCCTAATCTCCAATGAAAATCCAAAAAAAGGATCCATTTATAATCCTCCATTAGTTGGATTAATGGGTCGTCTGATTGAAAATGATAGCAAAATGCATAAGTCGTTAGAAGAAGCTCTAAGATACATATACATATAGTATACCAACGGATTACTCTA